GTCATTCGAAGGTCTCTTTTATTAGTTTTAATAGAATAGAAGAAAAAAAAAAATGGATTCTCCACTTTATCTGTATATATCGTTTATTCCTACGAAATACCAGACGAAATAGAACGATCTTAGAAGGGATATAATGAAATTCTTTGATTGGTTCTTCCCAGAGAAATGATCCTCGATAGGAACAACAAACAATTAATTAAAAAATGAATTATAACAAATATAAAAAATCTATAAAACTAAATATCTAAATTAAATAATAAACTGTTCTTATTCGAAACGCCTTGTAATCTTCAACCAATTCTGTGCTTCAATATAATTACCAGGAGTAAGCGCTATAGCTTGTTTCCAATACTCGGCGGCTTGATCGAACCAAGCCTCCGCAATTTCGGAATCTCCTTGTTGAACGGCCTGTTCTCCCCGGTCGGAATAGGGGGGTAAATTCCTTCCCTTAGAACCGTACTTGAGAGTTTCCGACCTCATACGGCTCAGCGGTCAATTTCTTTTGGTGTCCTATTTTTTAATTACCCTATCTAATTGAATGAGATTTCTCAGAGATATCTCCCATTTTTTTTTTCTCGAGTTAACCAAAAGAAAGAGGTTAATTACATAAGTTTCAAACTAAAATTTTTCTTACTAATCAGTTTTATCTTTTCTCCCACCTTCAGAAAACTAAAGCATAAGAATTTTCACTATCATTCTAATTTTCTGAAAGGTAACTATCTCGGTTTCATATATAAATTGATATAGAATTTTTGAAAAAGACCTTCCTTCATAAGAAGGAAAAGACTTACTATCTTTGGGATCTGATGCTACACCGCTGCTCAATACCTTAGGGGATCAACTCTATTACATAAGTGGATTCCTAACTTTTATCTCATATCATGACATAAGCAAGCAGTTCTTATTGTATCGAACCAAAACCTCTCGAATTGATCTTTACGGCGCTTCTTCTATCAATTAGATCCTTTATCCATAGAATAAAGTATCTAGGCATACCTATTTCTTCATATTTCGACTTTTATGAAGTTTATTTCTTTGCTACAGCTGATAAAAATCGTTGTTTTGAACGATACATATGTAGAAAGCCTACCCTTTGTTTCTAGTATTTATTAATGAATTTGTTCCTTCTGTCCTTTTTTTTATTTCTATAGTGGAGATAGTCGCACGTAATGACAGATCACGGCCATATTATTAAAAGCTTGTGGTAAGAATGGGTTTCGCTCTAGTGCCCGAAAATAATATTCCAAAGCTTTCGTATGTTCTCCGTTACTTGTGTGGATAAGGCCTATGTTATAGAGTATATAACTTCTATCATAAGGATCAATTTCTAATCGCATAGCTTCATAATAATTCTGTAAAGCTTCTGCATAATTTCCTTCGGATTGAGCCGACATTCGTTACGGTCGTCATTCGATTCAAAAAATCTCCGTTCCAGAACCGTACATGAGATTTTCATCTCATACGGCTCCTCCTTTATGTGCATAATGATAATAATACATGGAATCAAAAAAGATTGAAATATTATCATTATAAACTAAGCGGGGCTGGTGTTTTTACAAGAAATCTCTAGCCAACCTTCTTGTAAAAGATCTTTACTTAACATCAAGCATGTTGGTATTAGATAAAAAAGTTACTCCAACAATTTCTTTGTCTTCAACGCCCTTAAATTTGCAGGAATTAGTCACTTCAACAGTCTTCGATGGTTATACGGGTATCCAAAATACGAACGAGATGGATGTTTGTTGTCCCAACCATTCTTGTTAGTCCCGATCCTGATAAGGAAAAGGGGCAATTTATAACAAAGTTTTCGTGTGTTGATTCCTAGAAGTAGTGCTTCTTCCCCTATGCCCCCTATTGGTGGAGACCTAACCCATAGGTGTAACCTCCCGCTCAATACTCTAGAATCGGCAATTGAAGCATCTGAGGTTGCATTAATCGGGGATACACGACAGAAGGGTTTGCTTTATTTACAAACTTCACCTTCAACAAGCGTAGATTTATTGCAATAATTTTTTTACTATCCCGAATAATGTTGTCTTTCTCTTAAGACTGAGAGCAGTAAAAAATAGAAAATAAATAAAAAAATAATCAAATCGCACCATCTCTGTAATAGGTGAATGCCTCTTTTTCTCCCGAAGTTGTCGGAATTATTCGTAATAAGATATTGGCTACAATTGAAAAGGTTTTATCAATAAAATTTCCATTTATCCCAGATCTAGACATAGGTGTATTAATCCATTCTATAATTTATTTTAATTTCATTTCGTGAGAAAATGATCCCACAAACAAAGGAATTGTACAGTACGAAATAACATAAAAACGGATTCATTAAAATAAAAAGGAAGACCTTTTTTTTACTTATACTCAAATTGTTTCGTTTTGACAGGAATCAATAAAAAAAAATAAGAAATATTTGAATCTGATTCGATTTCATCCAAATGTAGTAGTATAAGAATGAAGGGAACTATTCTGATTTCATTGAAGCTGAAGAATCAAAGAA